CATTAACAATTTCATTGTCAATATGAAATATTCATACAAATAAAAATATGGGAGAAATGAAGAAGATGCAGGTTAATTTATCTGATTGGCTAGTCAAGCATGAGCTAATTCATAGATCTTTAGGCTTTGATTGCCGAGGAATAGAGACTTTACAAATAAAAACCGAGGATTGGGATTCCATTGCTGTCATTTCATATGTATATGGTTACAATTATTTACGCTCCCAGTGTGCCTATGATGTAGCACCAGGCGGATTTTTAGCTAGTGTGTATCACCTTACGAAAATACGGTATGGTATAGATAAACCAGAAGAGGTATGCATAAAAATATTTGCTCCCAGGAGTAATCCTCAAACCCCGTCAGTTTTTTGGATTTGGAGAAGTGCTGATTTTCAAGAACGGGAATCTTATGATATGTTGGGAATTTCTTATGAAAATCATCCTCGCCTTAAACGTATCTTGATGCCTGAAAGTTGGATAGGCTGGCCCTTACGTAAAGACTATATTACGCCCAATTTCTATGAAATTCAAGATGCTCATTGATTGATAAAAAAGGGGTTTTTTATCAATCAATGAGCATCTTGGCATTCCCCTTCTAGATGAAACAGAGTAACTGGACTTTCATTCGTATTGTGGAGGGGCTAAAATAAAAAAAGAAAAAGAGGCTCTCATTGCTATTCCCCAATCGGGAAGATATCATATAATATACATTTCGTATGAGCACAATAGGATGATTCTGCACCATGAACTTTGTACCTCGCACATCACTTAGTGGGGACCTCAGAAAGTAACTTGAGCAAGAGTGACAAAAAAATATAAAATTTGAAAGAAAAGACAGAAGAGACGAAATGAAGAAATGCAAAATGAGAAGAATCGGAGTTTATTTGTACTATGTCTGAAATATATCCTTTCTATTCCTATCCTTCCAATCTTTGATTGAATCCTTTTAGCTAATTTTTTTTAGCTATTAGATTTGAGATATATACGAAATTTTAACATACTTTTTGAATAAGAAAAGTATGAACAGAGAGGAAAAAAATGAAAAAGAAAGTAAAGAATATCTCGTCTCAATGAAATAATTTCATTTGTATGAGGTATGAATATCTATCCGATACATTATTCACGTGTCAGGAACCAGATTTGAACTGGTGACACGAGGATTTTCAGTCCTCTGCTCTACCAACTGAGCTATCCCGACCATTTCCCGTGCATCATACTAGCAGAGTACTTATATCTATGTCAATGAAAAGAATTAAAAAAGAAAATCTTAAAAAATTGGACCTAGCCCCTGAATTTCTTAGATCTTCAAAAAGAAGACATTCTTTGTAAATGTAAGGAAAAAGATATGGACTATGAATGATTCAATAACGTAAATTCCTTGAACATATATATATGTTCATATCGTACTATATAAAACAAATGAGATTGGATTGGAAGAAGATACGAGGATTTTGATTCGGATCCATTTGTGAAAGAACAGAGTGAATGAAATGAGAAAGATATTTCATTTTGTTTAAACTGAACCACTGATGAAAAAAAAAGAAAGAGGATGAGGATAAATAAAGAGTGAGGAAATAAAATGGGCTTTTTATTGGGGATAGAGGGACTTGAACCCTCACGATTTAAAAATTCGACGGATTTTCCTCTTATTATAAATTTCATTATTGTCGGTATTTACATGTAAAATGGGACTCTCTCTTTATTCTCGTCCGATTAATCTTCAAAAGATCTATCAAACTCTGGAATGAATCATTTGATCACTGAATATTTGAATTCGATTCTTTTTTCAACTTCAATTGGAATTGATTCACAATAACTCTTCAATTTTTCATAGATTTTTTGATCTCTATCATTCTAATTAATAGAGAATAGAAATAGAGGGTTTATATAGATCCTTATCTCATACTATTACTCATATACTCATATTTAGAGTAATATAAATAAGAATAAAGAATATATAAAATAATATAGAAATATTATTCTATTATTTCATAATAGAATTCTACTATTATATTTATTATATATTTATTATATTATAAAATAAATAGAAATATTCTATACTAATTAGAATATAAATAGAATATAGAATATAGCAATGAGTATAAATATATATATAATATGAGAATAAAACTATATAATAGAAATCTTCTATTTCTATTTTCATATATAGAGTTATGTCAGTATGTATACGTACGTATTAGGTATATAAGGTTATCCTTTCTGTCATTTCAATAGAAGGGTTTTAGCTACTAACGTAACGTAGTCAATTTCATTCGTTAGAACAGCTTCCATTGAGTCTCTGCACCTATCCCTTTTATTCTTATTTTCCATCTTTTCTCTCAAAACAAAGATTTGGCTCAGGATTGCCCATTTTTAGTTCCAGGGTTTCTCTGAATTTGGAAGTTACCACTTAGCAGGTTTCCATACCAAGGCTCAATCCAATCAAGTCCGTAGCGTCTACCAATTTCGCCATATCCCCCTATTCTATATTCTATCATTTCATCTCTATTGGATGAACCCTATTTGTTTCAATACCAAATTGATTCTATCATTGATGTATCCGCAATTCAATATGGATAGATATATCCCACATATATATGTGCCTTTCCTCCTCATTAATTTTCACAGTGTAGTTTGTAATAGTGGAACGGTCGATATTCATTCTTTTTTTTTCATTTCAAATCCTAATTTCATTTATATATTGATATTTTATATTCACATATATATGAATATGTAATTGAATTTCTATTTATATTTAGATATCTAATTTATCTAGATCTAAATAGTTTTCTTTTCTATTTTCTAAATAGAATCTCAAATATATAATAAAATATATAACTAATAAATATAAGAAATTTCAATAATCATCAATAATCAATAAATTAAAAAAAGAAGAAGAATCACTAGGTAATAGCTAAGATCCGATAGTTTCCTGTATTCCTATACACTATTGCTCTTATATCCGCCCGCTTAGCTCAGAGGTTAGAGCATCGCATTTGTAATGCGATGGTCATCGGTTCGATTCCGATAGCCGGCTCTTTTTCTTTATCAATTTTTTTATTTCCATGATTGAAAATCTCTACTCTCGCTTTCTCTAAATGTCGGGTCACCGATCTATTATGTCATGGTAACTTGCAGCTATAGCTATGAATAAAAAAGTTGACTAGAACAATTAGATCTCTACAGAAGAAATTGGAAAATGTAACCTTCGCTTTAATTTCCTATATATACAAAAAATCCGAATATTGATAAAATTTATTTTATTCTGTTTTGTAGGACTTTAGTAAATTGAGTTTTGCTTTGCTGATCCTTTAGTTCAGTCTGAATTTATATTTTTTTGTCAAATGAAAGTGAATAAAAAAGGAGCCTTTATATGTCTCGTTACCGAGGACCTCGTTTCAAAAAAATACGCCGGCTGGGGGCTTTACCGGGACTAACTAGTAAAAGACCCAGATCCAGAAGTGATCTTCAAACCCAATTGCGCTCTGGAAAAAGATCACAATATCGTATTCGTTTAGAAGAGAAACAGAAATTGCGTTTTCATTATGGTCTGACAGAGCGACAATTACTTAAATATGTGCATATTGCTGGAAAAGCCAAAGGGTCAACAGGCCAGGTTTTACTACAACTACTTGAGATGCGTTTGGATAACATCCTTTTTCGATTAGGTATGGCTTCGACCATTCCTGGAGCCAGACAATTAGTTAACCATAGACACATTTTAGTTAATGGTCGTATAGTGGATATACCAAGTTATCGTTGCAAACCCCGAGATATTATTACTACGAAGGATAAAGAAAGATCGAAAGCTCTGATTCAAAATTATCTTGTTTCATCCCCCCACGGGGAATTGCCAAACCATTTGACTATTGACTCCTTACAATATAAAGGATTTGTCAATCAAATAATAGATAGTAAATGGGTCGGTCTTAAAATAAATGAGTTGTTGGTCGTAGAATATTATTCCCGTCAGACTTGATTCTAATGAAAATAAAAAAGCAAGGTTCATACCAATTTTGACTCCGTTCGCTGAAGTAAATAGAGCACCTCGTGCCCTGTCTCATTCATGTATCAAAAAAGGATCGGCAATAGGATTCTTTTTCTTTTTTTCAATATCAATATGATATTTATATTTGTATTTTACCTATCACAGGGATTAATTAGGGATAGAGAATATCTATTAAATTCTTAAATAAGGGTCTTATCATTAGAATAATGATATCAATTCTTATTTTATTTGATACATTGTAGTCGGTAACGTTGATGAATGAAAAGAAACGGAGAGAGAGGGATTCGAACCCTCGGTAAACAAAAGTCTACATAGCAGTTCCAATGCTACGCCTTGAACCGCTCGGCCATCTCTCCTACAGAATGTTATTCTTGACCAAAACCCGAATGAATAGCGAGTCCTTCATCTTAATTGTAGTACATGTATGACCGCCCGAGGGTTCCATAAGAAGAAATTTCTTTTCCAATTTCATATTTATCAACAACAACTTCTTTCATCAGCTAACCCATGGAATTCATGAATCGTCCGACGAATCTTTCTATTTCAATTGTATGGTGTGGCACATACACGTTATGCAAACAAAAAGGATGGTTACTTTATTTGAATATTTTCATTTGATTTTATCATGGAATGATTATTCCATTCTTTTCCTTTTTGGATCATAACCAAATCAAAACTTCTCGAGTTATCAAAATCCATAGGAAACTTGGTTATTCAATTTAGATGAAATAGTAATAGTCATTGGTATACTACGAAATTGGAATGAAATCTAATCTGATTCAACTATTTCATTTCATCTTTGTCCAAAAGGGGTACACCGCATTTTAGTCTGTTTTTATGTTATTTTGTACTGTACAATTCCTTTTTTTGTGGGATCGTTTTCCCCGAAGGGGGATGAGAAGAATTATAGAATGAATTGCTAATTATGCCTAGATCTCGAATAAATGGAAATTTTATTGATAAGACCTCTTCAATTGTAGCCAATATTTTAT